TTTTCTCTCAAGAGAGAATTTTCCTTTAAGGAAAATTTTTTTAAATAACATAGGCTAAAAAAAATTAGTTTTTTTGTAAATCTACCACTGAAATTTTTCAATAAAGAATTTTATTCCATTTCTTAATTTTTTTTGAAATTTTTGGGGCCCTTAAGCTTGAATCCTCAAGTAAGCTCTTTAAAATCTAAATTTTTTGGATTCTCCTACATGTGTATAAATGTTTAATGTATTATTTAATATTAAGTATTTATTATATAATATAAAATAATAGATAAATTAGAGCCTAATTAATATCCCTTGAATATATTATTATTATCTTATTTAAAGTTAATATTTCTAAAGGGTCTTTTAATTTAATAATATAAGATCTTAATCAACATTTGTCATATATAACCACTAAAGGCTATACATGAAAGAGAAAAAAAACGATTAAGAATTTATCTTAAAGTATTATTCTTGATTTATTTTAGTATATATTAATTAAAACTTATTTAATTTATTAAAAATGATACTTAATTAATATCATATATAGATATATTAAATATTTATATATCTATAAATAATAACTATTTTATTTATATATAAATAATTATTATTAATTAATATATAAATAATAATTAATAAGTAATAATTTAATTAATATATATATAAATAAATACTTTATATTAAAATAAACAAAAAAAAAAAAAAACTTGCTTAAATACTATGAAAAAGACCTAGTTATATAAGTTAAAATTAATACTTTAATTTTTATTTTATTGAGAGTTTTATAAAATAAATGGTAGAAATATCTTTAGTAACGTTTTGGGGGTTTATTTTTTATGTTATTTATTTATTTAAACGATAAAGAAAAAAAAAACCCCTTTTTATAAAATTTAGTATAGGCATATTTCAATTAAAAATATTTAAATTTTTAATTCGGATGTTGGGGTATTGAGGAGTAATAAAAATTAAATAATTTATTAGTTTATTGGTAGATTTTATCTTACTCATATTTTTAATTTTTTAAATTTGAGTATTGAGAGTGCTCAAATTAAGAAAAGTTAAATAGTTATTTTTATTGTAAATTTTTAATTTGAATTTTAAAATTAGGTACCGAGATTATTTAGTTGAGAAATTTTAATTATTAATTATCTTATTCGTATTTTTAATTTTTTAAATTTGAATGTTGAAAATATTTTAGGTAATTTATTTTAATTGTTCAGTTATTTTATTGCAAAATTTTAATTTGAGGATTTATTTTTAATTTTGAATTTTTGGTATAGGGTACTTTAAACTCTAAGTAAATATGTTAGGTATTGATTATACTTAAATAAGTTTATTTAGTCGAGGGAGGTGAATTAATTACTTTGTAATTACTCAACTCTTAAAAAAAACTTTCGGGGAGATAGTCTCTTTTATGTTATTTACTTATTTAAATCATAAAGGAAAAATGGCCTTAAATTTTTATGTAATTTTATTTTAAATGTAAATTTTAGTGTTAAAAATAAATAAATTTAAATAATTTTATTATTGAAATTGCAGTAGGTATTTTTAATTTATTCAAGAGATTGAGAGTTAGTAATTATGTTAGTATAGACTAAATTTGTGCCAGCAGTTGCGGTTATACAGATTATACAGTAAAAATTTATTAGTATTAGTTAATTAAATTTTTAAGTTAATATAAATATTTATTAAGTGAAATTTTAAATATTTATAATCTTTTTATTTTAAATGAGGCTATAAAGATTTTTTTAAAACTAGGATTAGATACCCTATTATAATATACATATTTGTGTATACTAAATTAGTATTAGTTTATTCTTGAAAATTAAGTATTTTGGCGGTATTTTAGTCTATTTAGAGGAATCTGTCCTGTAATTGATATCCCACGATTAAATTTACTTATTTTTTTAATTTGTATATCGCCGTAGTTTGAATATTTTAAATAAATTTTTAATATTCAGAGAATTTTTTGATAGAAGTTCAGGTCAAGATATAGTTTATAGATAAGGAGAGATGGATTACAGTAAATTTATTTTTGGATTTTAGGTTGTGATATTTAATTGAAATTGGATTTAAAAGTAATTTTTTACTTATTTGATAAATGATTTAAGCTCTAAAATATGTACATATCGCCCGTCGCTTTCACTTTAAAGTGAAATAAGTCGTAACATAGTAGGTGTACTGGAAAGTGTCCCTAGAAACAGATTAAAGCTTGTTTTAAGCATTTTATTTACATTAAAAAGGATTACTTTAATTAGTATAGTCTGATAATATTATTATTATTATATTATTAGTTTATTTAATTTTTTAAAGAAAATAATTTTATTTTATTAATTTTAATTGAAAAAATATTTTTTATAATAGTTAATTAGTATTGTGAAAGAATTATTTTAATTTTATTAAAGAATAATAAAGTTTTGTACCTTGTGTATCAGGGTTTATTAAATTATATTTAATTATTTAAATTTTTCGAAGTTAGGAGAGTTATAATTGTATAATTTTTATTGTTAAATAACTATTTTTAATACAATTATGGCAGTGAAACGTTATTCGATTCTAAATATATCTGATTTTTAAAGATAAAATTAAATTTTAATTTTATTTTATTATAAAGTTTAATTCATAATTATATAGTAGTAAAATTTAATAAAATAGGGGATGAGCTTTATTTTGTATTTATATAATATTTAATATTGTATTAATTAAATTAAATAGGATTAGTAGTTTAAGATTTTCATAGTGTTTTATAACTAAGTTTAATTATAATATAATTTTTATTTTATTTATATTTTTTATTTAAGATAAAACTTTAATTTTAAAGGTTTTGTTAAAATGATAAAATTAGTATATTAATTTTTTTTTATTTAGTATAAAAATTAGATTAGTTAAAGGAACTCGGCAAATAAAATTTTCACCTGTTTATTAAAAACATGTCTTTTTGGTTTTATTTTAAAGTCTAACCTGCCCAATGATTTATTTAATGGCCGCGGTAATTTGACTGTGCAAAGGTAGCATAATCATTTGTTCTTTAATTAAGAGCTTGTATGAAAGGTTTAATGAGAAATAAGCTGTCTCTTTCTAAATTTATATAATTTTATTTTTAAGTTAAAAAGCTTAAATATTTATAGAAGACGAGAAGACCCTATAGAGTTTAATATATTAAGTTATTTTATGTAATTAGTATTTAATATTTAAATAATTTAAATTTATTTAATTGGGGTGATTGAAAAATAAGATTAACTTTTTTTATAGACTAACATTTATTTATGGTTAATTGATCCTTTATTTAAGATTATAAGATTAAATTACCTTAGGGATAACAGCGTTATTTTTTTTTAGAGATCAAATCGAAAAAAAAGATTGCGACCTCGATGTTGGATTTAAAATTAAAATTTGGTGTAGCCGCTAGATATTTAGGTCTGTTCGACCTTTAAAATTTTACATGATCTGAGTTTAAACCGGCGTGAGCCAGGTTGGTTTCTATCTCTATAATAATAACTTGTCTTAGTACGAAAGGACCGGATGAGTATTTAATAAATATATTTATGAATATTATTAAGTTATTTTGGCAGAATAGTGCGATAGATTTAGGATCTTTTTATGTAAATTTTACAAATAATACTTGTTTAAGGATTATTTAATAATTTTGTTATGTAGGATTATTATATTAATTGGTGTTTTAATTAGAGTTGCTTTTTTTACTTTATTTGAACGTAAAATTTTAGGGTATATTCATATTCGAAAAGGCCCTAATAAAGTAGGGTTTATAGGGTTATTACAGCCTTTTAGAGATGCTATTAAATTGTTTTCAAAGGAACAATCTTTTCCTCTTGTTTCTAATCTGATTTTATTTTATTTATCCCCTATAATAAACTTTATTTTTGCTTTATTATTATGAATATGTATTCCTGTTTTAAGTATAAGTTTAATTTTTTATTATTCTGTATTATTTATATTATGTGTTTCTAGTTTAAGAGTTTATACTGTTATATTATCTGGTTGATCTTCTAATTCTAATTATGCTTTATTGGGGAGGCTCCGTTCAGTAGCTCAGATAATTTCTTATGAAGTTAGGTTAATTTTGATTATATTGTCTTTTTTGTTTTTTGTTAATAGTTTTGACTTTAAGGATTTAATTAAATATCAAGAGAATACATGATTCTTTTTTTCTCTTTTTCCTTTAAGATGCATATTTATTATTTCTTTATTGGCTGAAACTAATCGTTCTCCTTTTGATTTTGCGGAGGGCGAGTCTGAGCTTGTTTCTGGATTTAATGTAGAGTATAGTAGTGGACTGTTTGCATTAATTTTTTTGGCTGAATATACAAGAATTTTATTTTCGGCAATGATTTGTGTTTTTATTTTTTTGGGGGGTAATTTGGTGAGTATCTTTTTTTATGTAAATTTATTATTAATTTTATTTTTTTGAATTTGGGTTCGTGGGAGTGTTCCTCGATATCGTTATGATAAGTTAATAAGGTTAGCTTGAAAAAGGTATTTACCTGTTTCTTTAAATTTATTAGTATTTTATTTTAGAATTACTATAATTATTTTAGCTTTAACTATTTAGTTAATTTTTTTTAGTACAAGTTAATAGAAATTTTATTCTTTTTTATATTTTCAAAATATACACTTATACAAGTTCATTAACTATTTTATAAAGATTAAAGTATCTCATATTTTATTAACTATAGTGTTAATAGGGTAGTATAAGAAATATGTAATTGTTAAAATTTGTCCTGTTAAAATATACGGATCTTCTACAGGGCGGGCTCCGATTCAAGTTAGTAAGACAATAATAGAGAAGAAGCCTCAAAAAATAATTTTATTTAGTGGGTAAAAATTTCTTCTTAAAAAGATTTTTTTTTGTATAAATGGTAGGAGGTACAAAATAGCAATAGATATTACTAATGCTAAGACTCCTCCTAGTTTTCTAGGGATAGAGCGAAGAATGGCGTAAGCAAATAAGAAGTATCATTCTGGCTGAATATGAATTGGGGTAACTATAGGATTTGCAGGAATAAAATTATCAGGATCCCCTAGGAAATAGGGGGCTTGGAGTGTTAGAAAAATTAATAAGGATAATATAATAGTTATTCCAATTAAGTCCTTAAGTGTAAAATAAGGGTGGAATGGGACTATATCTATTTTTCTTATTCTTCCTAGAGGATTATTTGAGCCTGTTTGATGCAGTATTATTAGATGGATGCCTACAAGAGCGATAATAATAAAAGGTAAAATAAAATGTAAAGTAAAGAAACGGTTTAGGGTTGCGTTATCAACTGCAAATCCCCCTCATAATCATTGTACAATTATTGTTCCTAAGTAAGGAATTGCGGATACTATGTTAGTAATAACAGTTGCCCCTCAAAATGATATTTGTCCTCAAGGTAACACATATCCTAGGAAAGCTGTAGCTATTGTAATAAAAAAAATAGTTGTGCCTACTAGCCAAGTTTCTATTAAAGTGTATGAGGTGTAATATATACCTCGTCCGATATGAATATATAAACATACAAAAAAAAAAGAGGCTCCATTAGCGTGTAAGGTCCGTAGTAATCATCCATAATTTACATCACGGCAAATATGAGATAGCCTATTGAAAGCTATGTCGATGTTTGGACAGTAGTGTATTGCTAAGAACACTCCTGTTATAATTTGTATAATTAAACATATTCCTAGGAGTCTTCCGAAGTTTCATATTGTAGTAATGTTAGAAGGGGTTGGTAGTTTAATTAGTGAAGAGCTGATTATACTAATAATGGGGGAGGATTTAATTAATTTTATCATTATTTTTGACGTAGAGCCCCTTTATTGGTATTTGTAATTTTAACAATTACAAATAAAGTTAAAAGAAGGTACATTATTAATACTAGAGAGACCCAAAGAAAAGGGGGGTTGTAAAATTTATTTAATGAAATATTATTTAGTAATGTGGAGGTTAGGAGATTATGCTCTAAGTTGTTAATTAAATTTGAGAAGAAGGAGTCTATTATTGTAATTAAAATAGTAAATGTTAATATTATAATTGATACTAGTATTAGGTTGAAGGTTTTAGGTATTTTAAATTTTTCGTTGGAGGCAATTCTAGTTATGTAAATAAATATAATTAAGAGGCCTCTGACTATAACTAAAAAGATGATGTACCCAAATAAAAAATTGTAATATAAAAATCCTGTAACTACTCCTATTATAATAGTTTGTATTAGTAGGATACCTCCTAAAGTTAAGGGGTGATTTAAAGAGATAAATATAATTCTTGTTAGTCAATTTATAGAGAGAATAATAATAATTTCAGAATATAGTTTATTAAAATAATAATTTTGGAGATTATAGATAGAAGTTTTTTTTATTCTGAAGTTTTAAAAGGAGTTTCTTATCTCTGATTTACAAGACCAGTATTTTATTTAAATTATTAAAACATAATGATAATATCTATATATTTTTATTCTTTAGTTTTATTATTTTTGTCTGGTGTGTTAGTTTTTATTTTAAAATATAATCATTTTCTTATTATACTTATAAGATTAGAATTTATAGTTCTTTCTATTTATGTTTTATTATTTTTTTATTGTACTCAATTTATATTTGAGAATTTTATTTCTATATTTTATTTAACTTTTAGAGTGTGTGAAAGATCGTTGGGTCTTTCTTTACTAGTATTGTTAATTCGGTCTTATGGGTCTGATATATTGATGATTTTTGATTCTTTATGGTAATAATTATAGGGGGTATTTTTAGTTTGATCCCTTTAATTTTTTTTTCTAACTATTGGTTGATAGCTTTGAGGCTATCTATTCTTATATTTTTGGTGTTGGTAATAAGTAGTTTCACAGATATAATTACATTTATTTCTTATTTTATAGGGATGGACTTAGTTTCTTATTTTCTTATTTGTTTAAGGTTATGAATTTGTATTTTAATATGTGTATCAAGGGGTAATTTATATAACAATAAAATATTTATTAATTTATTTGTTTTAAATATTTTATTATTAGTTTTAAGTCTTATTATTACATTTAGTTCTTTAAATATATTTATTTTTTATTTATTTTTTGAAATTAGCCTTATTCCTATTTTTTTTCTTGTGCTAGGTTGGGGGTATCAACCTGAGCGGATTAATGCTGGGGTGTACCTCTTATTTTATACTATGCTAGTATCTTTGCCTGTAATAGTTCTTCTTTTTTATTTAAATTATTCTTTAAATAGATTAGATTTTTATTTTTTTAAAAGTAGGAATACTTCTTTGTTAATGTATTTATGTCTTAATTTAATTTTCTTTGTTAAAATTCCAATATTTTTAACTCACTTGTGGCTGCCTAAGGCTCATGTGGAGGCCCCTATTTCGGGCTCAATGGTATTGGCGGGGGTTATGTTAAAGCTAGGGGGATACGGGTTATTTCGAGTTATAAAATTAATATTATTGATAAGCAACTATATAAATATATTTATTATTAATATTTCTTTAATAGGGGGAGTTTTAATCTCTTTGATATGCCTTCGTCAAAGAGATATAAAAATATTAATTGCATATTCTTCTGTCTCTCATATGGGGCTAGTTTTAAGAGGTATTTTGACTATAAGATCATGAGGGGCTTGAGGGGCTTTAATTTTAATGTTAGCTCATGGATTAAGGTCTTCGGGTTTATTTTGTTTAGCTAATTTATTGTATGAGCGAACTCATAGACGTAGGCTGTTTTTAAATAAAGGGTTTATTAATATCTTACCTAGCTTATCTTTATTATGATTTTTATTGTGTTCTTCTAGAATAGCAGCCCCTCCCTCTTTAAATTTATTAGGGGAAATTTTATTAATTAATTCTTTAGTTTCTTATAATTTTATTTTGATGTTTATTTTATTTTTTTTAGTTTTTTATAGCGCAGCTTATTCTTTGTTTTTATATAGGTATACCCAGCATGGTAAGGTGTATTCTGGTATTTTTTCTTTTAGCTCCGTTAATTCTCGTGAGTACCTTCTTTTAATTTTACATTGGATCCCTTTAAATCTAATGTTTTTAAAGTCAGAGATTTATATTTGAGGGTGTTTAAATAGTTTATAAAAATATTAATTTGTGGGATTAAAGATATGGGTTCATTTTAAACAATTAGTTGTAAAATTAATTTTTGGAGGTTTTTATTTTTTTCTATTTTTTTAGTTTATACTGGAGTAATTTTATTATATTCAGATTATTCTGTTTATTTAGAGGTATGTTTAATTAATTTAAATTCCCTTGTAATTTCTTATGTGGCCTATATTGACTGGATTACTCTTATTTTTATAGGGTTTGTTCTTTTTATTTCTTCTATAATTTTTAAGTATACTGAAAATTATATAGAGGGCGATTTAAATTTAAAACGGTTTATTTTATTGGTAGTTTTATTTATTTTTTCTATAATGCTAATAATTATAAGGTTAAATTTAGTAACTATTTTATTGGGCTGAGATTTGTTGGGTTTAGTGTCTTATATTTTAGTTATTTATTATCAAAATGTAAAATCTTTTAATGCTGGGATATTAACAGCTTTATCTAATCGAATTGGGGATGCTTCTTTGTTGATGAGTATTGCTTTAGCTTCTAGTTTTGGTAGTTGAAATTTTTTGTTTTATTTAGATTTTTTCAATAATGATGTTCTTATATCTATATTATATTCTTTTATAGTTTTAGCTGCTTTAACAAAAAGAGCTCAAATCCCTTTTTCTTCTTGGCTTCCAGCTGCTATAGCAGCTCCTACCCCTGTTTCATCTCTGGTCCATTCTTCTACTTTAGTGACAGCTGGGGTTTATTTATTAATTCGAATTGAGAGGGGGATTTCAAGCAGGGTTTTATTTATTTTATTGTTTATTTCTTTATTAACTATATTTATAGCGGGTGCTTGTGCTAATTTTGAGTATGATTTAAAAAAAATTATTGCGTTATCTACTTTGAGCCAATTGGGTATAATGATTGTTATTTTATGCTTAGGGGGGGGAGATTTAGCCTTTTTTCACTTGATTATACATGCTTTATTTAAAGCTTTATTATTTATATGTGCTGGTATAATCATTCATAGAATGGGGAATTGTCAGGATATTCGTTATATGAGAGGTTTCACTTTTTCTATACCTTTTACTTGTACTTGTATAAATATTAGTAATTTTGCTTTATGTGGGCTTCCTTTTATATCAGGATTTTATTCAAAGGATTTAATTGTTGAAATTTTTTCATTACAGGTTAATAGTATTGTCTTATATTTTTTATTTTATATATCTATTGGATTAACTGTTTCTTATTCTTTTCGTCTCTCTTATTATATTTTTTTTGGTAGAAATAACCTACTAAGTTTAAATCAAATTATAGAAAAAGGATCTCCTTTAATAATAAAGGGGATAACGGGGCTAGTATTTTTTGTTATTTTTATAGGAAGGGCTATAAGGTGGCTTATTCATGTAACTCCTTATTTTATTTTATTACCCCTTTCTATAAAATTATTTACTTTAAATGTGGTTTTACTGGGAGGGTATCTAGGCTATGAATTTAATAATATATCTTATTTTTATACCTCTAAAATTTCCCAGTATCATAATATTTCTATATTTATAGGGCAAATATGGAATTTGCCTATTATATCTTCATATTTATTAAATCAAAAGTTTCTTTTTATAGGGAAATTTTATTTTAAAAATTTTGATCAGGGGTGGCTTGAGTACTATGGAAGAAAGGGCCTTTTTATACTATTATTCAGTAATTTTAATATTTTACAATTAAACTCTTTAAATCATTTAAAAAAAATTTTATTTTTTTCTTTAATTATAATTATTATTTTAAGTTTATATTTAAGTAGCTTATTAATAGAGCGAGGTACTGAAGATACCTAGGAGGTGTTAACTCTTAAATATTTATAATACAAAAGTATAATTTTACAGTGAAAATGTAATGTTTTTTAAACTATATAAATGAGATAAAAACGGGGATTCTCCGCTTTAAAAAAAGTTAGAAGCTTTTCTTTGAATCTCTTATCTCTTTAATCAGAATAACTACTTCAATAATTTCATTAACAATGAAATACCTCTTTTTGGTTTTGATTAAAGTAAGGGTGAATATTCACCATATTTTTAGGTCGAAACTAAAGGCTTTTATAATTGCTTCCTACTAAGATAAATCGTGAGATATTTTTTAAATGCAAGTTAAATGTTTTTATAAACTATTATCCTATTTTGATCAATTTAGGGCCCCTTGGTTTGCTTCATGGTAGACTCCAAAGATAAGAATGATGCTAAAAATTGTTAGAGTGAGGGAGATCGCTCAGTAATTAGAAGTATTTTTGATAATAATTATAGGTAGAAGCAGGGTTAATTCAATATCAAAAATAATAAAAATAATTGCAATTAGGAAAAAATGTAGAGAAAAGGGTAATCGTGTAAAATTTTTAGGATCAAATCCACATTCAAAAGGCCTATTTTTTTCTCGGTCATAAAAAGTTTTTTTTGAAATTAAATTAAGCATTATTACTATAATTAATGAGATTAGGATAATGATAATTAACTGTGTTCTAATAATTTTAACTATTTATACTAAGGGTTAGATTTTCTAATTGGAAGTTAGATATAATATTTTATATTATATAAATAATGCATTATCCTCCTCATCAGTAAATTGAGATATAAAGGAATAATCATACCACATCTACAAAATGTCAGTATCATGCGGCAGCCTCAAACCCAAAATGATGGGAGGATGAGAAATGGTTTATTAATAGACGAATAAGACAGATTGTTAAGAATCTTGAGCCTACAATTACGTGTAGTCCATGAAGCCCTGTTGTTATGAAAAAAGTAGCACCGTAAACTCTATCTGCTATAGTAAAAGATGCTTCTATATATTCAAACCCCTGGAGTAGCGAAAAGTAAAATCCTAATAATAAAGTTAAAAATAGACCTTGAGTTGATTGAGTATAATCATTTTCTATTATTCTATGGTGGGCTCAAGTAATTGTTAGCCCAGAGGTTAATAAAATTAATGTATTTAATAGGGGAATTTCTAATGGGTTGAAGGTTCTGACTCCTTTTGGGGGTCAGTTTAGCCCTAATTCAATATTAGGGGACAGTCTTGAATGAAAAAAAGCCCAAAAAAAGGCAGCAAAAAATAGAATTTCTGATGTAATAAATAAAATTATACCTCAACGTAAATTTTTAGTAACTTTTATAGTGTGTAACCCTTGGTAGGTCCCTTCTCGAGTAACATCTCGTCATCATTGGTATATAATAAGTTTGGTTAATAAGATACCTATAATTAGTAAGTTAGATGAGTTTAGACTAAATCATTTAATTATTCCTATTAATAAAATAAAAGTTCTTAAAGATCCAAGTAATGGTCAGGGGCTTTTGTCTACTAGATGAAAGGGGTGATTTTTTATCATTTAATTTAAACTTCTCTGGAGTAAAGAACCGCTAGTACAGAAAATACATAAGATTGAATTATTGCTACTGCAAATTCTAGTATTAAGAATAGTAGTTGGGCTATTAAAAGAAAATTTAGTATAATAATACTTAATCTAGGGCCTGAGTTTCCAAGAAGGGTCAGAAGTAAGTGGCCCGCAATTATATTTGCGGTTAGTCGTACTGCTAGGGCCCCAGGGCGAATAAGGTTTCTGATTGTTTCAACTAGTACTAAAAAGGGTAGAAGAGCATTAGGAGCCCCTTGGGGTACTAAATGGGCTAGTATGTGTGTAGTGTTATTAAATCAGCCGTAAATTATAAATCTTAACCATAAGGGTAGACTTAAGGTTAAGTTTATTCTTATATGGCTAGAGGAGGTAAAAATATACGGGAACAGGCCTAAGAAGTTGTTTAGTAAGATGAATCTAAATAAGCTAGTAAAAATTAAAGTTCTCCCCTTTAATACCCTAGATTGAGCTAGTACCTTAAATTCTTGGTGTATAGTTCTTATCACTTTGTTTCAAGTGGCCCTTCAACGAGATGGGATCATTCAGTATATGGGGGGTACAAGGACGACTATAATAGTTGATCTTATTCAATTTATTCTTATAATAGAAAAAGTAGAGGGGTCAAAAGAGGAAAATAGGTTATTTATCATTTTCAGTCAATACAGGTGTTTACTGGGGTAATTTTGTTTTTTTTAGTTATATAGTAAAAGTTAAAGTATCTGAGGATTATTGCTATTAAAAATAAGGATCTGAAAAAAATATAAAGAATTAATCATCTTAAAGGTGCTATTTGGGGTATAAAAAATTGTCTTTAATGACTATTCAAGCATGACAAGCTAGCGTTATAATTTAACTAAATTTTTCATTAGAAGTAATTGCGAGATACTATAAAATGGTTTAAGAGACCAATGCTTTGCTTTCAGCCATCTAATGTTTAATTTATAGTTTTAACTCAGTTAATAAACTTAATTACGGGAACTCTTTCGATAACGATAGGTATAAAGGAGTGATTAGCTCCACAAATTTCTGAACACTGTCCAAATAATAGTCCTGCTCGGTTAATATTAAAATTTGTTTGGTTTAATCGCCCTGGAGTGCTGTCGATTTTAACTCCTAAAGAAGGCACAGTTCAAGAGTGGATGACATCTGCGGATGTAGTAATAATTCGAATTTGGGTGTTATATGGTAGAATTAGGCGTTGGTTTACATCCAATAATCGAAAGTTAAAAGATTTTAAATCAGTTGATGGAACTATATAAGAATCAAATTCTATATTTTGGTAGTCTGAATACTCATAAGACCAGTATCATTGATGCCCTACTCTTTTGACTGTTAATAAAGGGGCGTAAATCTCATCTATAATGTACAATAAACGTAAAGAGGGTAGGGCAATTAGAATTAAGATGAAAGCTGGGAGGATAGTTCAAACTATTTCAATTATTTGCCCATCAATTAAAAATCGATGGGTAAATTTATTATAAATTATAGAGATTAATAGTTGCCCTACTAAAATTGTAATAATAATCAAAATTAGTAGTGTATGGTCGTGGAAGAATATTAATTGTTCTATCAATGGAGAGGAGCTATCTTGTAGTAAAAGAGTTTTTCAGGTTGAAATTTCTAAAAAAAGTGTAAACTTTATATATGGAGTTTAAATCCATTGCACTATTCTGCCATTTTAGAACCTAGTCACTATGGGGAGCTCATCATACCTATGTTCTGCAGGGGGAAAATACTGGAATCATTCGATAGATGTAGGAGTATTTAAAGAAGTTAAATTAAGCCGTTTAGCTGCAAAAGCTTCTCAAAGAATGTAGATAAAATAAATAATTCTAACTATAGAGATTACTCTTCCAATTGAAGATACCATGTTTCATAGATAATATGCATCAGGGTAGTCAGAATAGCGGCGAGGTATTCCTCTTAGTCCTAAGAAATGTTGTGGGAAGAAAGTTAAGTTAACTCCAATGAATATAGATAAAAATTGGATTTTTAAGTATCTATTATTTAAAGTTAGTCCTGTAAAAAGAGGGAATCATTGGATGATGCCTGCTAGAATAGCAAATACTGCCCCCATAGATAGTACATAATGGAAGTGGGCGACTACATAGTAGGTATCATGAAGAATAATATCAATTGAAGAGTTAGCTAGAATTACACCGGTCAATCCTCCTATAGTAAAAAGGAAAATGAATCCAATAGCTCAAAGAGAAGAAGGGGTTAAAGTAATTTGTGATCCATGGTATGTGGCAAGTCACCTAAAAATTTTAATTCCGGTTGGAACTGCAATAATTATTGTGGCGGATGTAAAGTAGGCTCGGGTATCCACATCTATACCTACCGTGAATATATGGTGGGCCCATACTACAAATCCTAGTAATCCAATCGCTATTATAGCATAAATTATTCCTAATAATCCAAAGGCTTCTTTTTTTCCTCTTTCTTGCCTAATAATATGCGAAATTATCCCAAAGCCTGGTAAAATTAAAATGTATACCTCGGGGTGGCCAAAAAATCAAAAGAGATGCTGGTATAAAATAGGGTCTCCCCCTCCAGAAGGGTCAAAGAATGTAGTATTAATATTTCGATCTGTTAATAGCATAGTAATAGCTCCTGCTAATACCGGCAATGATAATAGTAATAAAACAGCTGTAATTTTTACTGCTCAGGTGAATAGAGTTAGTCGGTCTAATTTTATGCCCGAAGGGTTTATGTTTATAATTGTAGAAATAAAGTTAATAGCCCCAAGAATAGAGGAGATCCCTGCTATGTGGAGTCTAAAAATTGCGAAATCTACTGAAGACCCCTCATGGGAGATATTAGATGCTAAAGGGGGGTACACTGTCCATCCAGTCCCTGCTCCTTTATCAATGATTCTTCTTAGTAATAAAAATGTTAAAGAGGGGGGGAGAAGCCAAAATCTTATATTATTTAATCGTGGGAATGCTATATCAGGGGCTCCTAATATGAGAGGAACTAATCAATTCCCAAATCCCCCAATTATGATTGGCATAACCATAAAAAAAATTATAATAAAAGCGTGAGCAGTCACAATAGTGTTGTAGATTTGGTCATCTCCGATTAAGCTCCCAGGAGTTCCTAGCTCTGTTCGGATGATTAGTCTTAGAGAAGTTCCTACTATCCCTGATCAAGCACCAAAAATAAAATATAAAGTACCAATATCTTTGTGATTTGTAGAATATATTCATTTATTCGGTAGAATGGCTGATTAAAGCAATAAATTGTAAATTTATTTATGGAAATTCTTTCCTTTTACCATCTTTTACTATGTTTTATAAAATTATATATTCAACTATGATATTAAATTGCAAATTTAAAGGTGTTTTAAAACTATAATTTAAGACTTAGCTATTTAGTAGCTAATTTAAACTTTGAAGGTTTATAGTTTTTTTAACTTAAATTCTTATAATAAATTAATAATAGGGAATAGGGGTAATGAGAATAATGATAAAAAACAGCTAATTGGTACAAATCTAGATCCCCTGTTAGATGTAAATTTAGAATTTTTTTCAAATGTTAAAAGAGTCAATCTTGTGAAAGTAATTCGTAGATAAAAATAAAGAGAAATTAATGATGAAATAATAAGTAAGAAGGCTATTGTATGCATATCGATATTAATTAGTTGATTAACTGCTATTCATTTTGGTAGAAACCCTAGAAAAGGGGGCAGCCCTCCTAAGGATAAAAAATTTATTATAAATATAATTTTAAATGCTTTATTTAATGAAAAAATTTGATTTAACTGTCTAAGATATCTAATTTTAAATTTATTAAAAATAATTATAATATTAAAATTTATTAAGCAGTAAATTAAATAATAAATTAATCATGTTGAATAGGAGCATATTAAGGAGGCTAGTATTCAGCCGATATGGTTGATTGATGAATAAGCTAATAGTTTTTTCAAACATACTTGATTTAACCCTATTAGACTTCCGACAAACCTAGACAGGAGAATAATTAAAAATATGAAATCAAGAATCATGGCGGTGTATATAATAAGAACCATAGGAGCTAGTTTTTGGATCGTCAATACAGTAAATACTATTATTCAATTTAGCCCTCTAGATACTTCTGGTACTCATGAGTGGAATGGAGCGGCTCCTATTTTTATTATAAGAGCTCTTATCACTATAAGTATGGGAAGGGTCGAGCCTATAGTAGCTCTGTAAAATTCTTGGGGGCTTAGTCTAATAAGAATAACAGAAAATAAAAGAATTGAGGAGGCAATAGCCTGAGTAATAAAGTATTTAATAGTTGCTTCTGAAGATTTGAGAGTTCTTCTTTTTATTAAAGGAATAATGGAAAGAAGGTTTAACTCTAGCCCGATTCAAGAGATGATTCAAGATGAAGAAGAAATTGCTAGGAGAGTACCTAAAACTAATGTAATATAAAAGATTAACTTATAAAAATTATAGATTAAAAAGAAAAGGGGGCATGACCTTTATAAATGGGGTATGAATCCATTAGCTTTATTAGCTTATCTTTTTATGCCTTAGTATATATATGTATAAAAGTTTTTGATACTTTAGGTAATAGTGTGTAACTATTAGGTATAGTACCTATTTTTTAAAAAGATAAGAATCTGTTGTACTAAAAAAAGTTATTTGTATTTTTCAATACTTAAATCGAGATCTTTAACTATTCCTAAATTTTTCAATACTTAAATCGAGATCTTTAACTATTTCTAAATTTTTCAATACTTAAATCGAGATCTTTAACTATTCTTAAATTTTTCAATACTTAAATCGAGATCTTTAACTATTCCTAAATTTTTCAATACTTAAATCGAGAGCTTTAACTATTCCTAAATTTTTCAATACTCAAATCGAGAGCTTTAACTATTCCTAAATTTTTCAATACTTAAATCGAGAGCTTTAACTATTCCTAAATTGTTCAATACTTAAATCGAGAGCTTTAACTATTCCTAAATTTTTCAAAACTTAAATCGAGATCTTTAACTATTCTTAAATTTTTCAATACTTAAATCGAGAGCTTTAACTATTCCTATATTTTTCAATACTTAAATCGAGAGCTTTAACTATTCCTAAATTTTTCAATACTTAAATCGAGATCTTTAGCCTTAAATCGAGATCTTTAACTATTCCTAAATTTTTCAATACTTAAATCGAGATCTTTAGTTTTTAAGTTTCTCAATACTTAAATCGAGATTTTGATTATTCTTAAATTTTTCAATACTTAAATCGAAATCTTTAACTATTCCTAAATTTTCTCAATACTTAAATCGAGGGTTTTAACTATTTCTAAATTTTTCAATACTTAAATCGAGATTTTTAAGTATTTTTAAATTTTTCAATATTTAAATTATTTTAATTTAGGGATTTAAAATTTTTTTAAAAATTTTTTTTCCTTTTTTTTCCTTTTTTTTCCTTTTTTTCCTTTTTTTCCTTTTTTTTCCTTTTTTTTCCTTTGTTGAGAAATTTTATAGAAATAGAAAGTCTATATTTTCCTCCTCATCAAGGGGGTCCTTTTGTCAGGCATTCTATA